CTTTTCTATCATTCAATATTATTTAAAGATATGAAAGAGTCAAAACGCGAAAGCTCTTCTTTGTGGTTAAATGCCAAAAAATCAAGTCAGCTCGTTGGTCTTTATGTTGTGTTGATCGTTACAGGCCTCTTGAATTTTCTAGATTACCTATCTTTTTTTCTTTTTTATTTGGTATTTGTATGGAACGGGAATGCGGATTTTTTTTTTGTTTTCTTTATTATTGATAGGAATTCTCTTGTTAAGACCCTACTTAACTAATCAATTGAAACCTCAGATTCATACGAGAACCACGATAATTCAATGAAACCTTCAAAGTCCAAAGTTCACTGAGTGAGAACCATTGGATCATCACTTATTCAATCAAAAAATAGCTATAATGACTAAAAACATAAAATACAAAGAAGCGCTTGTCCTTTGATCCAAATAAGAGTTTATTAAAAGTAGAAAAATTTTTTGATTTATTAAAGTTTATAAGATAGAACGGAAAGAAGTCCGGCTACGAGGTCTGAGTATTAAGTATGAATCATAGTTCGAATGCTTTGTGATCTATTTGATCTATTTCGTGCTCCAGATATTCGAATGAATATCCGACGAAGTAAAACCATCTTGATAAAGATGACAGACCCCACTCTCTGTACTATCCATAGGGTCAATTCTAACAAGTCACACACTCATATTCCGGAAATATACAATGCAGAAAAAGATTTCGCGGTCGAACTACCAAAGGAGAATAGGCTAAAATTTTTAGACCTACAAAATTTACTTTTTATATCGAACTAAAAGCCAGGACTTCAAGATTCTTCTCGGTCTAATTCACTGAAATTCCATCCAGTAGAACAGAAGAATTATAAATCTCCAAAATAATAGATAGGAATACCGCAAATAGAGCCATTGCAACACCCATCAAAGGGGTCGTTCCCCATCCAGGAGCTACTTTACCATATTCGGAATTCAATGGTTTCAATAACTTCCCTACAGTAGTGCTTCTTGGACCTGATCTAGAACTATCTTCAACAGTTTGTGTAGCCATAAATCTTTTTTTGTATTCATTACGATCTGTTGACTTTGTATACCATTCCGTTGTAAATAAACGATCTTATCATAGATCCATTGTGGTCTTTCAATTCTATAATAATGGAAACAGCAACCCTAGTCGCCATCTTTATATCTGGGTTACTTGTAAGTTTTACTGGGTATGCTCTATATACTGCCTTTGGGCAACCCTCTCAACAACTAAGAGATCCATTCGAGGAACACGGGGACTAGTTGACGTAATCAGCCTCCAAATATTTGGAGGCTGATTACGTCAATGAAGATAATGAAAAATTATTTCATTTTTTAGTTGAAATTGTAGGTGGTTCCCGAAAAAAAATAGCGAAAAAAATTATCCCTAAAGTCGATACTAAGAGAAATGTATAAACCAATGCTTCCATAAATTTGATTGTGGTTTACAATTATAGCTTTCATACCTGTTTTGTTTTTGTTTACTTGGGAGTATCCCTACGGATAAAGAAAGAATCAAGGAAACGGCAGCGATTTAAATCACGATTTCTACAGGACCCTACCTATTAAATAAAATCACAAACAGAAACTATAAGAAAAAAAGCAATGTTGCATCAGACTGTTTGTCTTTTTGTAGTTGGATCTCCAAGTTTTTGGAATGCCCCGAATTCTACTTGAGCATCCAAATCTGGATCAATACCAGCAAAAACATCTCTGAAAAGGGTTCTAGAACCATGCCAAATGTGTCCAAAGAAGAAAAGTAGAGCAAACGAAGCATGCCCAAAAGTAAACCAACCTCTTGGACTGCTACGAAAAACACCATCGGATTTCAAAGTAGCACGATCTAATTCAAAAATCTCACCCAATTGAGCCCGTCTAGCATATTTTTTCACAGTTGCGGGATCACTATAACTAACTCCATTGAGTTCACCACCATAAAACTCAACAGTTACACCTACTTGTTCGACACTATATTTAGACTCTGCCCTTCTAAATGGGACGTCGGCTCTAACAATTCCGTCTCCGTCTACCAAAACAACCGGAAAAGTTTCAAAAAAAGTAGGCATACGGCGTACAAAAAGTTCACGCCCTTCTTTATTTCTAAAGACGGGGTGTCCTAGCCATCCAACAGCTATTCCATCCCCATTGTCCATTGAACCCGCTCGGAATAACCCCCCCTTTGCTGGATTATTACCAATATAATCATAAAAAGCTAATTTTTCTGGAATTTTAGCCCAAGCTTCTGATAAACTTTGATTTTCAGCTAGTCCAGCACTAACTCTTCGATATATTTCTTGTTGAAAGTATCCCTGATCCCATTGATAACGAGTAGGACCAAATAATTCGATGGGAGTAGTTGCAGAACCATACCACATAGTTCCAGCAACAACAAAAGCTGCAAAAAAGACAGCAGCAATACTACTGGAAAGGACAGTTTCAATATTACCCATACGTAATCCTTTGTATAGACGTTGAGGCGGACGAACACTAAGATGGAATAAGCCCGCTAATATACCCAACGTCCCTGCTGCAATATGATGAGAGGCTATTCCTCCCGGAACAAAAGGGTCAAAACCCTCCACGCCCCACGCCGGATTTACGGGTTGGACCTTTCCGGTTAGTCCATAAGGGTCGGATACCCATATTCCAGGACCGAATAATCCTGTTACATGAAATGCGCCAAAACCAAAGCAAGCCACTCCTGAAAGAAATAAATGAATTCCAAAAATCTTAGGCAAATCCAAAGAAGGTTTTCCTGTACGTTCATCACAAAAAATTTCTAGATCCCAATATACCCAATGCCAAATAGCTGCCAAGAAGCATAAGCCAGAAAACACGATATGTGCTGCGGCTACCCCTTCGTAACTCCAAAGACCCGGATTCGTTATAGTCCCTCCTGTAATATTCCAACCGCCCCATGAGTTGGTTATTCCTAAACGAGTCATGAAAGGTATAACGAACATACCTTGTCTCCACATTGGATCAAGAACAGGGTCGGAGGGATCAAAAACAGCTAATTCATATAGAGCCATCGAACCGGCCCAACCAGCAACCAGAGCGGTATGCATTATATGAACAGAAAGCAAACGACCGGGATCATTCAATACAACAGTATGAACACGATACCAAGGCAAACCCATGGAAATACCCCTTTATCAACGAAAAATAGACACTATGTAACTTTATTGCATTGGAAAAAACTATGCTACGGACCCCCCTTTTTAGGTAATTATTTCGGAGAAAGGATTAATATTTGTTCTATTCTGTTAGTAATAATGGAACAATTCGATTCATAGGAAAAAAGGGAAGCGGATCTATTCTATATCCGATAAGTACCAATACGCAATGGGGGTGAATCCAATTTTATATGAACCAAGATAGCTATTGTTGTTCATCATTCAGAAGCCCGTTCGTAAAAAATTTCCTTTATTTTTATTCATTATCTCTTACTTTACTTTTATTTTATATTTTATTTTAGCTTATTCAACTTATGTATTAAATATGATTAATTTAAATATGATTAATATTTAAATATGATTAATAAAGTAGGAAAAAAAGGATAATATTATTAAAAAATGAAACCCCAGTCTTACGTTTCCACATCAAAGTGAAATAGAGAACTTCATTCTCTTTTTTTTCATTTCATGCCTATTGGCGTTCCAAAAGTACCTTTTCGAAGTCCCGGAGAAGGAGATCCATCTTGGGTTGACATATAGTGCGACTTGTCAGATATATTGGGCTATATGGGACTTTCCCATTTTCTCCCTCGATCGAGATATCCTCTGTTTCGCCCAAAAAGATTGATTTAATTATCAAAAGTTTGTAACGCGAAGCGCAAAAAATAAAGTGGAATTAAATGCAGGGAGTATTTAGATTGATATTAGATTATCAAATTTTTTTATGGTTTACGTGATCGGACTAATAAAATGAAGTATCCAGGCTCCGTTTAGCAAAAACCCAATTGATAATTAATATATAATATTTTTATAATTACTACTTGATTATGATATGCAAAATTATGATAAAAATTTATATTAAAAAATACAAAAAATTTAAACAGGGTAATCTAAAACTGTTGATCAAATCAAATAATATAATTCAAAATTTAGTGACTATTTGACAGAAGACATGTGAAAGAAATTAATTGAAAAAAAAAGAAGGAGTAGTAAAAAAAAAGACGCGGTATTTGGTTCATTTGTCCTATATGTGCAAATAAAAATCGGGCAAATTTTTCCTTTTACTCGGGGTAGAGCATAAACCTAAAAAATGGAATAAAAAAAGGAAGAAGCCCGTTCAGGAACAAGAAAAAACCATCGCCATTTCAACTGAATCTCGATGAAAAAAAATATCAATCAATCAAGTTAGTCTGACAGGCTTAATCAACCGTTTTATTATAGGATTATAATATCTAATAAAAGGGGCAAAAACGTCTTTTTTCTTATACTTTTAAAAAGGGAGCAAGCCCTTCCCTTAAAAGTTAGAAAGAAAAGCCTTCTATGAAAACAAGGGGGTTGGAATGGACACATTGATTTTTTCACAATTTTTATTGAACCGTATGCATCAAAAGGTGCCTGTACGGCTCCTAAGGAATAAAATTTTATCCTAATCAACCGACTTTATCGAGAAAGATTATTTTTTTTAGGCCAAGAAGTTGATACCGAAATCTCGAATCAACTTATTAGTCTTATGATATATCTCAGTATAGAAAAGGATACCAAAGATCTTTATTTGTTTATAAACTCTCCTGGCGGATGGGTAATATCTGGAATGGCTATTTATGATACTATGCAATTTGTGCGACCCGATGTACAGACAGTATGCATGGGATTCGCCGCTTCAATAGCATCCTTTATCCTAGTCGGAGGAGCAATTACCAAACGTATAGCATTCCCTCACGCTTGGCGCCAACGAGTTTTTTTATTTTAGAGAAAAAATACTATGCCTTCGCCACCGGAAATATGAATTAGTTAAGTAATAATAGCATGGCACTTCGAATTCAATATGACATTTTTGAGATAAAAAAAATTAGATTATATATTGAAAGAGTAGTATGAGATAAGGAAGGGGTATTTCAAATGATATCTTACCTATTCGGGCACATCTCAGCGTCACAAACTTTGTTTTCACACCGGAAGCTTATTTACAAAATTTATATTAAAAAAGACACTTTGGGATTGCTGAATCATATACGAAAAAAAAATGATATATAAAGCAACTGAACCATCATAGTATTTTTTTAACTCCTACAAAAAAGAAGGATGGTAATTGGATCATTTATGGATCTGCGTATAATACAACCTATATTTTGTTTTCGTTCGCCGAAAAGAAGGGTCAAAAAAACGTAAATTCCATTGTTGAGCCGTATGCAATGCACAAAAAAGCCTGTACGGTTTTTCAAATTTATCTGCTTTTTTGGTTATCTCGCCTCGTTCTGCGAAATATAAGAACCTTTTCTATTATATCATCAGGGTAATGATCCATCAACCCGCTACTTCGTATTATGAGGCACAAACGGGAGAATTTATCTTGGAAGCGGAAGAACTACTAAAACTTCGCGAAATCATCACAAGGGTTTATGTACAAAGAACGGGCAAACCTATATGGGTTGTATCCGAAGACCTGGAAAGGGATGTTTTTATGTCAGCAACAGAAGCCCAAGCTCATGGAATTGTTGATCTTGTAGCGGTTCAATAAAAAATAGGAGCGATTTCATGCAAATCTACAATTTAGAATTTTATATCTTTTTAGATTAAAGGTGTAGTTTCATATTCTCTTCAATATAAAAAAAATATATTGAAGAGAATCTTGAAGAGAAGTAATTCAGAATTAGCCGGTTAGAACCAATCTAAACCAGCCCATTATTTATATGATTCCGTATGCCAACTATTAAACAACTTATTAGAAATACAAGACAGCCAATCCGAAATGTCACGAAATCCCCAGCGCTTCGGGGATGCCCTCAGCGACGAGGAACATGTACTCGGGTGTATGTGCGACTCGTTTAGATCATAGACCAAAAAGTAAATTCTTTTTTAAATATCAAGGATCAGTACCTTTGAATAAAATATAATGTAGGAACTCGATCCATTATTTAAAAAAGCTAGATCGCTCATATCTTCTATTGTGTCTGAAACTTATGGTTTACATTGGTGCAAATCCAATCAACTCCATTTTTTAGAAAACCCCCAATGATAACAAATGGTTATCCATTAAGCGGGGGAAATTACTTTTTTTTAAGATTCCACTCTTGAAAGAAAAGAACGGACTAACAGGGTAAATGACCAAATTAATTTTTAAAATGAAATACCGTTACTGTATAAAGTGGATCTCATTGTGAAAGACCTATTACTGGAATATTAATGGGGTAGAGCCAAAGAATGTGAATTGTACAAGTTACCAATAGTATTGATTAATTAAAAGAAGGAGCTCCGGTGTATAGAGAGGACCTCACCGTTTTAGAAGTAACCATATAAACGATGGAACCCACTATTTATCCATTTATATTTACTACTTTTTGTAGTTATTCTATTTTTTATATGTAAGTATCAAGGATATTTCTCCTTTCAAAGCAAAGGAAAATACCTAGCAAAAAAATAGTGGTGGGGAAGGTTAGAGTAGCAAAAGCCATTGGAATTTTTTTTATACATTGGAATAATTCGTGTGGTTATTAATAGACTAGTAAAGGGGAAAAGAATAACTAAAAAAAGAATTAGTTATTCATCAAAGTTTGATTTATTCAATGACTAGAATTAAACGCGGATATATAGCTCGGAGGCGCAGAACAAAACTTCGTTTATTTGCATCCAGCTTTCGAGGGGCTCATTCACGACTTACACGAACTATGACTCAACAGAGAATAAGAGCTTTAGTTTCGGCTCATCGGGATAGGGGTAAAAGAAAAAGGGATTTTCGGCGTTTATGGATCACTCGAATAAATGCCGTAATTCACGAAACGGGGGTATTCTATAGTTATAACCGATTCATACACAATCTGTACAAGAAGCAATTACTTCTTAACCGGAAAATACTTGCACAAATAGCTCTATTAAATAGGAGTTGTCTTTATACGATTTCGAATGAGATCAAAAAATAAGGGGGTTGGAGGAAACCCACTAAAATATTTGAAATAGAGTTCTAAGGAGAATGAGCTCGGGAAGGTAGAATAGAAATTAGTATTATAAAAAAAACGAGGGTATATAGTCGCTAAAAAAAGAGTTTTTTTTTATTTTCGACGATTCTTTTCTTTTTTTGAGAGACACAGACGTAACAATCAAATTTTGATTCTTGATTGGATTTTTCGAACAAAATATTAATCTCTTTTTTAATTCCTTCAGTTTGTAATTTTTATTCAATTGAAGAATAAGTCTATTTTTTTCTGGTTCTAAGGCTAGTAGTTCTAGGGGTCGACTCACTTCTTTCAAATTGTTTCTGATTATTAAGAAAAGGTAACAAAGATAAAATACGAGCTTGTTTTATAGCAATAGTAATTAATCGTTGTTGTTTTAAAGTCACTCTATTCACCCGTCTAGATAATATTTTTCCTTGTTCACTAATAAATCGACTAATTAAACTCATGTTTCTATAATCAATTCGATCCCCCGATTGGATCGGGGGCAAACGCCTACGAAAAGATCGCTTGGATTTAGTAAAAAGTCGCTTAGATTTATTCATAATTTTTTTATTCCTTATCTCTAAAATCCTATTTTGATCCGATCAAAATAAAAACGATTTCTATTTATATTCTATTTTCTATTTATATTCTATATAGAATATAGAATATAGTTTCTATAATAGAATTAAGAATATAGGATTAGATTTATTTCTATTGATTTATTTGTTTATATTTATATATATGTAATATAGATAGATAGATACTATCATTATTCCTGTTCTTAAAATAACAGTTGACATACAAGCACTCAATTTTATCTATTTCTTTATTTCCCCGTGAATTGTATGTTTATAACAATAGGGACAGAATTTTCTCAATTCCAATCGACTAGGGGTGTTATGTCGATTCTTTTGAGTAATATATCTGGAAATTCCCGCCGATTCTTTCTTAATATCATTTCGAACACAACAGGTACATTCCAAAATAATTGTTACTCGAACATCTTTACCCTTGGCCATGAAACCTCCTTTGGATTTATGATTCACCCCAATCTTCTATTTTATTTTTAGGATCCAGAAAGAACAAGAACCAAAAAAATAAAAGCTGTTAACTAAATAAAAATTCGGAAATATTTTGTTGCAATGAATATTATTTAGTAATTAAATAAAAATAAAATAATAAGCAATACAATGATTTTTTGAAAACTATATTTAAAATCTTTGTACAGTATTTTTTTAAGTATCTCGTAGGATACTCTTTCCCTATCAACACCCTTTTTTCGTTCTATTAATAAATCCTGAACCCACGTTTTTATGACCTTTCGCCCCCACCTTTTTCTAATTTTTTTTTAGAATTAATTAGAAAAAGGTGGGGGGGGATAATAAGTCCCAGATCGTTGATTGTATCTCTAAATTTTTTCACCCTTTATGATGTTAATAACTAGAATTAAAAAAAGGGAAATGTTAATGCATCTGGAAATAAACGATTAATCTCTATTAATAAACCTGCTAATGAAACGAACCATAGAGTACTTAGTACCGGCGCTACGGAAAGATATGTTTTTAGATCTCGCATTTGAAATCCTCCTTCTTTCTTCTTTATTGTATTACATTATATATAGTAATATATATAACTACAGATGTACATGTAGTTAAGAAATTCTTGTATACGTAACCCCCACATTTTAAAAATTAGAATTGAAATATAGTCTACTAGAACGATCTTATAGATTCCATTTGAAAATGGAAACGCCTTTTATGTAAAATTTAAATTGATAGAATTTTCGTAAAAAAAGTAAATTTTTTAATTATATGTTTGTTATATGATATGAGACAAAAAAAATAAGAAATTAATTTGATATACCAATAAAAAAGAAGAAGGATGTGGAAAACAAGGCCGGAATTCTCTACAATGACACTGTAAACCAATTGAAAGGGATGTAGCGCAGCTTGGTAGCGCGTTTGTTTTGGGTACAAAATGTCACGGGTTCAAATCCTGTCATCCCTACCTATTACTGCTCTTCTGAGCAGTAACGAGGGATCTATTTTAGATCTATCTTTTTTTAATAAAATTGGACATACATATAATTCTGAAATTTATTATATACTATGATATAGTATATACGTACAAAATCTATTCGGCTTAAAGAATGTCCTCTTTATAGTTTATAGCCTTTTCGTTTTTTAGAAAAAACAAGAAAAGCGCTCTTAGTTCAGTTCGGTAGAACGTGGGTCTCCAAAACCCAATGTCGTAGGTTCAAATCCTACAGAGCGTGATTTAATTCTTGTTTATTAGATTGTGTCAAAATTCCACTGTTCGCAAATAATTGAGCAGCAATCTGAATTAGACCTCCCGCATATGAAAGCAAGAAGGAGGTCAGTAAAAAAAGAGATGTTAATTAATCAAAAGTCCAACTGATCACCACGCCTGTATTGTAAATAAGCCGTTACGAATAATCCAGCCAAAGTAATAGGAATTAGACCTAAGACGATTCCAAATAAAAAAACTTCAATCATTTCAATTTTCTTTTATTTTCTTTTTTTAAAGGGAGAAAAGAGAGGTACTAGCTATTCCTAGCTCTTAATCTGTATTGCCGATGGACCAAAATTGGGTAATTAACTCGGTAGGGAACTCTCGAACATATGAAATACCACAGAACTCCTTTTTATAAAAAAATCTTCATTCAATTAATTTCAAATAAGTCGTATTTTGCTTAGACCAATAAATAGAACCGAGGTTATAGTTAAAGCTGCTAGTAGAAAACCGAAATAACTAGTTATAGTAGGCATGAAGGGACTCAATAAAATATGTTTTTTTATACATATGTTTCTAAAGTACTTCCCTAAGTTTCAATTAAAAAAATTTTTAAAGAGATAGAGATAGATA